GTTACAAAATTGATATTAACCGCATTTAATATAAGTTCAAGACACATAAGGGCTCTAACCATATTTCGACTTGTGATCAATCCATAGATACCGATAGAAAATAAATAGGCACTCAAAACAAGTACATGTTCTAGTATCATTAACCAACTCCTTATCAATCTTGATTCATTTCAAACAATTCAACGCATTCTATTTACTTTCATATAGAAAGGATGGAATAAAGTAAAGTAATCCGTTGGTAATAGATTGTCCTAAAGTCTTTCTCTTTTATCAACCCCTTTCTTTTATCAAAGAATTTATGAAGGAAAATAAATGTGATAACCAAGAACAAAGTTTGATTTGAATTCCTAGTTTTAAAGAATTCTTATTGACGAGCTACAGCAATTGCACCTATTAAAGCAACTAAAAGAATTATTGAAATGAATTCGAATGGAAGAAAAAAATCTGTTGATAAATGAATTCCAATTTGTTGACTATTACTTATCAAATCTTGCTCTACAATCTGATTTGATTTTGTAGTCCAAATAATCCCGTACCATGACGTATCTAGAATAGTCGTAATTAGTGAAATAAAAAGACTTGTACAAACTATCGAAGTAACTCCATCCCCCACGGTCCAAAGATGAAAATCTTTGTAATATTCTGAACCATTCATGAACATAACAGCAAAAATGATTAAAACATTTATAGCTCCTACGTAAATAAGGAGTTGCGCGGCAGCTACAAAATAGGAGTTTGATAGAATATAGAATAGAGATATACAGACAAGAACCAACCCCAACGAAAAGGCAGAATAGATTGGATTGGGAAGTACTACTACTCCTAGACCTCCTAATATAAGACCCGATCCCAGAAAGACTAAAAGAAAATCATGTATTGGCCCAGGTAAATCCATTTTTTATAGAAAAAATATAAAAATCTAAATCTTTCATGATTTAATTGACCTGACCAGGAAAAAGAAGTTACTCTGATACTTTTAAATTGTAAAACGATAAAACGAATAAGTGTAGATTGATGTAGATAAAGTTATTGGATCACCCGCATTTCCTATTCGAGTTTGAAACTCTATATTTTAAATAAAAATAGAGTAAATTTTTTCAATTCAAATTAAGCTAAGATTCTCACTAATCAATTAATAGTTTGTATTGAACAAGCAAAAACTTCATTCTTTGGGGTTCAAACTGAACCTCAGTAATTGAAATTGAAAAATTTTGGATTCAAAAAAAGGATCTATTTTTTTATTTGAGGGGAATTAAAAATTGTTCGAATTGTATAATCATCAATTACTGATATCGGTAACCGACCCAACGCAATTTGATTATAATTCAATTCATGACGATCATAAGTAGAAAGTTCATATTCTTCAGTCATTGATAAACAATTAGTTGGACAATACTCAACACAATTACCACAAAATATACAGACTCCAAAATCAATACTGTAATTAAGCAGGCGTTTCTTTCGAATATCTGTTTCCAATTTCCAATCTACAACAGGTAGATCTATAGGACATACACGAACACATACTTCGCAAGCAATACATTTATCAAATTCAAAGTGGATTCGGCCTCGGAAACGTTCCGAGGTGATCAATTTTTCATAGGGATATTGAATAGTTACTGGTAAACGATTCGCGTGGGACAAGGTAATCATGAAACCTTGACCGATGTACCGGGCTGCTCGTATTGTTTGTTGACCATAATTTATGAACTCAGTTACCATAGGGAACATATAGTGAATATTTAAAAAGGGTTTTTTTGTTTCTTTCTCTTGTTTGAGAGAAGTTGTGAATATTATTGTAGTTCTTTAGAGTGAAAGAAGTTGGGACGAAGTTGTTAATAATAGATTACCTAGAGAAATAGGTAAAAGAAATTTCCATCCAAGATTCAAAAGTTGGTCCATTCTAAGTCTCGGTAAAGTCCATCTTGTTGCAATAGGAATGAACAAGAATAAATAAGTTTTAGCTAATGTAATAAAAATACCAATTATTGTTCCAAAAACCTTACCGGCTTTATTTATATCAAAAAATCCAGGAACGGATATATACGGAATAGAAAAATTCCAACCCCCCAAGTAAAGAACTGTTACAAATAATGAAGAAACTAATAAATTCAGATACGAAGCAACGTAAAATAAACCAAATTTTATACCGGAATATTCGGTTTGATAGCCTGCTACTAACTCTTCTTCGGCTTCTGGTAAATCAAAGGGTAATCTTTCACACTCGGCTAGAGAAGAAATTAGAAAAATAAAAAACCCTATAGGTTGACGCCACAAATTCCACCCCCAAAAACCATACTTTGATTGCGCTTCAATTATATCAACTGTACTTGAACTGTTAGATAATTATAGTCGATGATAACATCACTGCTCCATCGCTATTTCAGAACCGTACATGAGACTTTCACCTCATACGGCTCCTCGGAGGTCACAAATAAATCTAAAGAACCTTCGCTATTTTTGAATCTTGATATTTGATAGGATAGATAGACACCCCACCTAAGGTTTCGAATTATACCAATGGAATTCTGTCTGCTAGATTTTAATAAATAAAAAAGTGCTTCTGAATTTATCTTATCCTTTAAAAAATTTTTATTTTTCTTTGTTGATTAATAACTAAATCCTTGAATAAAAAACTTTTTTGTAAAAATATCACATAGATATTTCAACCTATTTTTTTAATTACGAAAAAAAAAATGAATTAGACACGAGATTAGTGTTTATAAATCATGACAATAATCTATCTCTTTTTTTCAATTCTATTCTTTCTATTTTATTCCGTTCCTATTCTTCTTTCTCATAAAAAGGGACTTTAACCAAAGTAAAAGATTACTTCGTTCTTACTAGTTATTTATTTAATCAGTGGATAGGAACATACTCTGGATCGGAATCGTGGGGAGTACTTCTTTATCATTTCTACTAACTTAAAGTCCCAATTCAAATTCCTTTTTTGTACAGAAATATCCTCTTGGATAACTCCTATAAACTCCATTACGAATCCTTTGTGTATCTTGGTCTTCCTAACCATCCACCTATTTTTGCTCAACCTTGCATTATGGTAATAACATCTATAGTAATAGATATTAAAAATTCCATATGGTTGATCTTTTGAACCCGCTTCAAGTCATGATGACTAATCAACCATTCTTGGGGTAAACCGTCCCTACTACTTTTACTTAATTCTTGTACATTAGGAAATGAGATTCAAACCCTTATTACTTTACTGCAAATTTACAAGCCGTTTTTTTCTCACTCATATAACTATCTGGTTTAATTTATCAATTCAAATGATGAATCAAAAAATTCAAATTATTTCACTTTCTTCCGATAAAGATAAAGAATAGGGGGTTTTTGACGGCTCACCGAATCACACGTAGAGATATTGATAATACACATAGAGTTAATGGTATTTCATAACTAATTGATTGGGCAGCAGCCCGTAAACCACCTAAAAAGGAATATTTATTATTTGATCCATATCCTGACATAAGAAGTCCAAGGGGAGCAATACTTGAAATGCCGATCCATAAAAAAACACCAATACTAAGATCGGCTAGAATAAGGTTAGAGCTAAAAGGAATTACTGAAAAACTGAGTAAAATGGATATGACTGCTATAGATGGTCCAATACTGAACAAACGAGCATCTCCTCTAGATGGAAGAAGATTCTCTTTGAAAAGTAGTTTTGTACCGTCTGCTAGGGCTTGAAGGATTCCCAAGGGGCCGGCATACTCAGGACCAATACGTTGTTGTATCCCCGCAGAAATTTCTCTTTCTAACCAAACAATTACTAATACGCCGATTATAATTCCTAATACAAGAGCTAAAATAGGGACAAGGATCCATATGATTCCGTAGAGTTCTTTTAAGGATTCCAATCTGGAAAACAAATTGATAGCCTTTATTTCTGTTGTATCAATTATCATTTCAACGATCAACTTCTCCCATAATAATATCTATGCTACCTAGTATTGTCATAATATCAGCCAATTTCATTCTTTTAACTAAATGAGGAAGAATTTGCAAATTAATAAAACCCGGTGGGCGGATTTTCCATCTCCAAGGAAAAACAGTCCGATCTCCTATCAAAAAAATTCCCAATTCTCCTTTTGGGGCTTCGACTCTCACATAAAGTTCTTGTTTCGACAATTCAAAAGTCGGAGAAGGTTTTTTACTAATAAATCGATATTCAAAATCATCCCATTCGGGATCTTTTACTCTAGCAAAGCGTCGGGTTTCTAAATTTTCATAGGGACCCCCTGGGATTCCTTCCAGAGCCTGTTGAATAATTTTTATCGATTCTGTCATTTCACCGATTCGTACTAAATAACGAGCTAAAGAATCCCCCTCTTTTTGCCATTGAACTTGCCAATCTAATTCGTCGTAACACTCATAACGATCAATTTTACGAAGATCCCACTGTATTCCGGAAGCTCGTAGCATTGGTCCTGATAAACCCCAATTTATCGCTTCTTCTCCACCAATAATGCCTACACCTTCAACACGTTCTAAAAATATAGGATTCCGTGTAATAAGTTTTTGATATTCAGTAACCCTTGTTAAAAAGTAATCGCAAAAATCCAAACATTTATCTATCCAGCCATAAGGTAGATCAGCGGCTACTCCTCCAATACGAAAATAATTATGCATCATTCGCATACCAGTAGCAGCTTCGAATAGGTCATATATTAATTCTCTTTCTCGAAAAATATAGAAGAAGGGGGTCTGTGCCCCAATATCTGCCATAAAAGGGCCTAGCCATAATAAATGAGAAGCTATACGACTCAACTCCAACATAATTACTCTTATATAGCTAGCCCTTTTAGGTACTTGAATATTTCCTAACTGCTCGGGTCCATTTACAGTTATTGCTTCTGTGAACATAGTAGCTAAATAATCCCAACGTGTTACATAAGGCAAATATTGTATAATTGTTCGGTTTTCCGCAATTTTCTCCATCCCTCTGTGTAAATAACCCAATATTGGTTCACAGTCAATAACATCTTCACCATCTAGAGTAACAATGAGTCGAAGAACACCATGCATTGATGGGTGCTGAGGACCCATATTTACTATCATGAGGTCTTTTCTTGTAACTGGCGCAGTCATAAGTTTTTTATCGATTCATTCTTCCATGAATTGCTGAAAGTGAAAAGAAGTTTATCAAAATTGAAATGAAAAAATAACATGATTCCGCAAATTAACGAGTTTTTCTTTCTTGAATATCTAACTGATCAATTAATTCTTTATAACGTACTCTATTTTTTTTTGACAAATAAGCCAGTAGTCGTTGACGTTTTCCCAAAATTTTCCGTAAACCCCTCTGAGATAAATAGTCCTTTTTGTGTAATTGTAAATGAGAAGTAAGTTTTCGTATCTTATTGGTAAAACCGAATACTTGAAATTCAACAGACCCTTTGTTTTCTTCTTGAGAAATAACTGAAATGAATGGATTTTTTACCATAAATTTATCCGCCCCTTTTTAGAGATATGGATTTTAACGATCAGTAATAAGAATGCTAGTCATTTTAATGCGATATATAAAAAAATCTGTATTTATTTATGGATTCAAAAATTTTATTTATTTTTTATTTATTTTAAAGTACGGCGCATACATATATTTTTGAATTCATAAAAGTGAATAATTTTAACCCTACCTCAAATTTACTAGATTAAAGATTTTGTTGATTCACTGGAATATAACACAGGGGCATATGTACATCTGTTTGCTTTGATATATCTTCTATGGTAAAATAAAAATCTAAGTTTTCAACTGCGGATACGTATGTATCCTTAACATACTAAAACGACTACCATTATTGGTATTAAACCAATAACGATTCATGCAAGCTAAATCTTCTAATCGATAATTAGGCCAAAGAAAAAACTTGAATTGAATTAATTCTTTTTTATATCTAATATTTTTTGACCAGTTCTCATTATAACATACTGGATTTCTATCCACACCCTTGCCGTTTTTTGAATTGAAACAAATGAGAATTCTCAACTCTCTTCGACGTCTAGATGATAAAATATTTTCAGGAACAAGCAAATCAAAATCATTTTTTTCTCTATTTCTTATTATTTTTTGATATTCTGAAATGGACTCATTAAGATGAGTCTTATCAATATATCCCTGTTCGTGGTATCTTTGATTACTTGTTTTGTACTTACTTTTATAAACCAAGGAAATATCTATGGTTTGATACATAAGAAATTGTCCATCATTTTTTACAGACACACGAGTGGGTTCGATAATAAATAGTCCCTTTTTCATCAATTCTGGAAAAGTTAAATTTTGTTCAATTAACATTATATCCAAACGAAGTTCTCCTCGTTGAATCGAGGATATAGTAATTTTTCTTGGATTATTCAGTCTAAGCAGGAGACAATATACCTTGATATTATTGATTATTCTTTGATTCAAAGGATCGTCCCATCTCAATTGAAAAAGCAAATAACGTTTCAGGAAGAGATCCATTTCTGCTTCCGTCTTACTTTTGTATTGTTTTTTCTTTTTACGCTTTTTACTGTTAGATTCCGCATCATTTTCTTCAATACCCTTTTGTTGGTTTGATAGAACGGATCCAAGATTGCCTTGGTTTTTTATATTTAATCCAAGATCGCCTTGTGCTAGGGGTTCTTCTTTATTTTTCTTTTTTATTTTTTTATACCATCGAATAAAAAAATTCCTTTTTTGTTTTTCATTGATATTTCTACTTGCCCCAATATTTTCATTTTTATTAGAATTTAAAAGAAGAAATTTGCTTCGTATAATCCACGGTTTTTTTTTATATACATTATATAGTTGTAAAAATTCTTGGAATAACCAAAGTTCCAGATTCGGTATTGGACGGTTTAGCATTTCTTCATTCATTCCCATCCAATCAAAAAGTACCCCTTTAAGATTTATTGTGAGATTTGCTGCATTTTTTTTTTTATCTTGATGAATCATAAGATAAAAAAGATCTTTTTTACCCAATTTATCAACTATTTGGTAATTATGAGTACCCGTCTTAGTACTTTGGTTAATCTTGGTATCGATCTGTATCCAGGTTTCAAGATCGGCTTTTTCTTTTAAATAAAATTTTAAGATTTTCCAATCAAAATATTTTCTATTTTCATTTTTTTCGATATATAAAAAACTTTCTTTTCCTAGATAACTATTGATAAGAGGATTCTCCAAGATATAAAAAAAGTTGTCTTTATGTATGTTAGAATTGTAAAAAAGCTCTCGATTCTTATTTACTTCCAATCGTAATCTATAAATAGAAGAGGCCCTCTTTTTTTCATAATTAAGGTATTTGTATGATAAAAGGTTATATCTATTGTATTTTTTAAAATTTTCTTTTTCATTCAATAATGAATATACTTCATAATCATTTTTTTTTCTGTAAAAATTGAATTGGTCTTTCTCATACGACTCCCATTTATTAATTTTTTTTTTTTTAGTCATACAACGTTGATTAATTCTATTCCGCCATCTTTGCGGTATTAATCTAGACCATCTACTCTGAGATAAATCATATTGATAATGTCTTCTTAACCAGTTTTTCCAGCCATTCATTGCATAATTTTGAAGTTTTTTATGTCCTAATCCGGTCTGAAATATTCCTTGTGTTCTAAAAAAATTCTTTATTTCAGTCTTAAGAAATAAAGAAGTTCCCTGATATTGAAGAACGGATTGTAATTTATACAAATTTCTAACTTGGGTTTGGGATAACCTATAAAATACATATGCTTGTGACAAGTAGGAAAAATCACTCAAAATATGTGAATTTTGTTTATTAACAAAATCAAGTGGCTTTTTTATATTTAATTCGAAATTCGAAATAAAACGACTTGTATTTGAATTTTGTTTATTCGTTTTTTCTTGATTTGGTTCATTATTGTAAATGTATTGATCAATAATTTTTTTTGTTGATTCAAGAAAAAGTTGTTTATTGATTCGTAGAATATTAATGATAGATAAAAAAATATCTATGTATATTCTTTCAATGAAAAATTTTACAAAATAATGGAATTTATAGGTTAATTGAGCATTTCTTCTTTTTAATATTTGCCAAATATTTTTTGGTGACTCTACTTTGTTAGGATTATAACTTCTTTTGTTAAGACTAATATTTATTGCTGCAGTTCTTTTTTTTTTATCTTTTGTAAATTTTTCTATTTGATTTCGAATTCTATTGATTTTATCAGTCAGATCGTTCATTTTTTTTTTTGTCAGTGAAGATTTTGACCAAGTCGAAGATTGAATCTGACTAAATGATTCATCAATTATTTGATTTCTGGTCATAGAATCCTTTTCTTTTTTAGTTTCATTTGATTCATATACTTTTCTCAATTTAAACCTAAATAATAGAATTGGGTTAAGTTCTTTTATTAGTTTTTTTATAAATATAACATTTTTTAGAATCCCATTTTTTATTTCTTTAAAAACTTTTAGGGGTAATTTTGTTTTTCCTTTTAAAATCTTTAGAGTTATAAAATACTTCTTTTTTAATTTTTCAATTTTTTTATTGAGCTCCTTAATAATGGGTTCAAAAAACGAGGGGCGCTTTCGAGGAGAACCAAAAGGAAGTTCCGCTTCCATTCCCCAAACTGTCAAAAAACAAAAATCTGATTTTTTCTTTTTTTTTTTCATTAGATCTCTAGGAGAGTTAGATCCGCGCCAAGGTTTCAGATGGAAAGGAAATAAAATTTTAATCTGAATACCGTCTGTTACCCAATTTTGCGGAAATTCTGTTTCTGATAATTGAACACCATTATAGGTACATTTAACATGCATTTCCCTATTCCATTCCTGTAAATCCTGATTCCATTCTGGAAGTTGAAATAATAATATACGTCCAATATTTTTAGCTATTATCAATGAAGGCAATAGAAAATATTTTCTAAGAATTGATTGAGTTATTAACATGTAACCTCTTATTCTTTGTGCAAAGGGAAGGGTATCCCAGGCTTCTGCTATTTCCATCTGTACTATTTCCTTTCTTTTGTTCTCTTCTCTTTTTGTCTTCTCTTCTGCATACTTTCCAACTTTGGCCTCTGCTCCGCCCTTTATCCAATTTCTAAAAAGGGGTTTCATTAGTTCGAAGATATCAAAAGAAAAAGGAGAGGATTTTTTGATCCTGTCCAAAAAAAGAGGGGAGTGCACATTTGCTTGAAACAACTTCCAAATAGTTATTTTACGCCTTTGAGCACGCATAGAACCTTTGATTATGCCTCGTCTAAAATCAGATTGTTGTGAATAACGTATCAAAGCGAGTTCGTCTGTTTGATCCGAAGTTTCGGTATTCGTGGTATTAGGGTCGGTATCTTGCTTGTTATCAGTAAAAATGACCACACGCTTAGCTTTTCTTGAGCGAATTTGATGATCCAAGGACACCTCTTCTTGATATTCTCCTGATTGTTGTTCCAATTCGGTGATTAATTTGTATGACCGCCGAGGGGTTTTTTTACTGATTTCTTTTATTCCAATATATTTTTTTCTAATTTTTTGATCATTAGTATCAGTTAGAATTTCATTAATTAATTCTTGGGAATCTGTATACGGAAGAAGGATACTATGAATCCTATTTATCCCAACTCTCTTTTTGAAATTTTCTATAGAAGTTATGATTGAAAGTGAAAACCTTTTTTTAATTGTTCCACGATATGGCCCGTTCAAGAAAGGATCATACATTATAGGCAAATATTCTTTTTTAGTATCGTCATTACACAACCTAGTTCTTGTTTCGATTCTATCCAGAAAAAAATACTTGTTGTCTAGAGCTTCAATTCTATTTCGAAATTCGTTGTTTAAATTATTACTTTTTTGTTTGTTGATATAAATCCAAGGATTGTCTAGTTGATAAAAGGGTATTTTATCTAATGTTAATAAAGATATCTTTTTTTTTAAAATTTCCAAAAAAGTTGACAAACTTGGCGGATATGTAAAAGATATTCTTTGTTTTCCATCATTTTTGCATGTGTCAAAAAAGTATTGTGACATTTGATT